TCTATGGATTGCTTCTTTCGCCTCTTTCGCCGTCAAAGTGCCTATGGTACCAGTTCATATTTGGTTACCCGAAGCTCATGTAGAGGCACCTACGGCAGGATCCGTCATCTTGGCAGGAATTCCTTTAAAATTGGGAACCCACGGGTTTTTAAGATTTTCAATACCCATGTTTCCCGAAGCGACACTTTGTTCCACTCCTTTCATTTATACTCCAAGCGCGATTGCTATAATATATACTTCCTTGACCACTTCAAGACAGATCGATCTTAAGAAGATCATTGCTTACTCCTCAGTAGCCCATATGAATCTGGTGACTATTGGTATGTTTAGTCGGGCGGCGGCCGTTAGGTCACCTATTTTGAGTTATGGACACACAAGGCCAAAACATGTGTGCCGGGCGTGCGACCCATCAACCTACTAGCAATGGGGGAGAAAACATAGCATGTCGCAACAAAAGCTTGATTCGAGGCGTCAGCAAAACAAAACACTGCCGTCTCTTTCAAAAACAAAAGCCCCTTAGCGCCCCGGGACGGGAGTGGGGGACGGCCCTACGCGCAGGCAACAGCAGCACCGGCGCTACGAAGTCAGAATCGAACCCTTCTGTTGGCTTTCCCAATTCATTCGTGAATAAGAATTCAAGGGCTAGAAGCGCTCGCTTCTAGCCGCTTCGCCTGCTTCTTATTATGGCGGTTGGCGTGGCGGAAATGAACGAAAAGCGATATGAACGTGCAATTTTCAAATAGATTGATAGATAGCCTGATCTGTTCTGATGGATCGAAAGAGTAGGAATGGATAGAGAGGGAATCCATCAATAATAAGGGGAAATCTCCTATTTTTATCTATAGATGAGACAACCATCTATTCTTGATCCATCAGAAAGAAATCGATATGTATCTGATGGAGTCTACTACATCGTACGTAGAACGCCCAAGCGCTTTTAAGGCCTGCTCAGTCAGTTCTCTTATCCATCGGTCCAATGCACTGGGCTCATCTCATGGAGGGAAAAGCCAAAATGTAGTTGTGTTGTTGTTCGCCGCCTCGACGCATTCCCTTCTCTCCCCGGCATCGTCCCACACAGAAAGAAAGAGCGCAGAGCCCCGGCCCGACCTGTAGGTCCGCTAACGTAAAGCGAGGAGTTTAGCCTGAACCGGCAAACCGAAGTAACTTTCGGAACCATACTTCCTACAGCTAACACGTGTCCAGTTCAGCGGGAACGCGCAGCGCAAACGAACGTGAGCTGCTATACCGAATCCCCCGCCGGCCATCGGGGACCGAGTGGTAAAGCCATGATCCGCAGGGGAACGGATCACTCATTCTTCCATTGGGGACAGGTGCACGAACGACAACTCCAAACGTCACACATCCGTCGCCTACCTACCGTTTAGGTGGCACCAGCGAGATCCAGCTAAGGTAAGGAACTTCGTGTCGCGGCTGCTCCACTCCGCCGCGGTCCCATGAGCTGAACTTCGTTGCCTTCCCGCGCGCGAAGCGGATGGGTGCCGCGCTGCGGGTCAGTTTCGGGGCGGGGGGGCAAATAGAGACCAGAAGAATGATTCATTTGGATCGACGAGCTTTTTCAGCCCCAAAACTAAGAATCAATGGAATGTCTGTCTATCCATGAATATCTATTCTATCTGTATATCTAGGGAATCACTTTATACATATAAAATTATATTATGGCATGATATGATCGCCTAGCTGTAGCCGCATATCAGCTGCGCTCAACATGCGGGATTTCTGTTGGATCAGATCTTTCGCTTTGACGGAAGCTTTTGGACCTAGCGAAAGGACTTTAAGCCTTTGCGCAAGCAAGCGCGAGAGAAGCAAGCAAAGTAGAAGCTTTGCCAGAAGCAAGACGAGGAAGCGGAGCAAGCCCCCCGACCGACTAAAATACAACAGTCGCGACCTACTTTGATTCAAAAGAAAGGCGAAGGGTTTGGCAACAAGCAAACGGCTTTCTATCATAGTTGCAAGAGTTCCAAACCTTAACTACTTAAGTACCAAAGGCTGCTTTCGGTTGGTTTCATAAGGGGGCTGTTCACTACAAGCTATCAGTGCTGTCTTAGATTGAACGGCAATAAGATAAGTCGACGTTCAATCTCTAGGGCGGGTTTCCGCTGAGAACGGAATAGTGTTCGTGTCCAAAGGCGAACAACGCCCTAGCTTCTAGAGTTCGCTGCTTTTCCCAGGCCGGAGAAGGTCTTATACCGCTCGCCTTTGTTTGATATGTTCATTCAGTACCAATACAAACTACAACTACACAAAAAAAAGGAAGGGCCGCTATAGAAGCTAAAAGTAGCCTATAGTAGAGTAGTCGGCCTAACAAAAGCGTCACGGCAACATAAAATTCCCCTTATGAATGTAATCTTAAGTAGGGGGCTTAGGCCGCCCGCCTACCAATCAAAGAGGCTGAGAGTAAGCATAAGCTCACCCGTAAGCTCTTCGAGCTTCCCTTCATTCGCTTCGCGGGAGCCGCACAGCACATAGCTGGAAGTCAGAGGGCCCATACTACCTGCCTAACCCCTCGCTCCGAGGGACCGTAGATCGGAAAGCGCCTTCTAAACCATCCCATTTATCCAAAAGAGAAGGGAAGGGGCCTATTTACTTGCATGACCCCTGCAGATTTTACCCTATCTACACCCGGAGCCAATCTCCTATCGGTCCTGCCGCCACGCCGCAGAACGGGAGCTCGTGTGGAACCTTTTATTTCTGGCGTAACAGCGGTGGCACGTAACAAAATATTACGGTCGCGTAACATAAGGGCCGGAGGTACGGTAAACTCGGCCAAAATATGACACCTAAAGGGCCGGGCGCGCACAATCCTATCCTATCCGAGTCCGAGTTTACCCCTTGCACTTCGGACAGCCGTCCGTAGCATCATAAGGAGGACCTCCCTTTCGAGGTAAAAAAATGGTACGGTACATAGGAGGCTGGTCTTTCTCAACGTGGTGTATAGCACGCCTTTCGATACAAGAAGGGGCCGTTCACAACATGAAAGAAGAGAAGAAAGAAAGGAGTGATTCTCTTCTTTCTCTTTCTCGAGGGGGAAAGATAAATAGGGTCTTATAGAGGGAGTAAACTAGCTCGACCAAAGGGAGAGGGAGGGGGAGGGGAAAGGATTGGGCCTACCTATCCCGATAGGACCTCATAAAGGAACGGGAGCTGTTGAGAGGTTCCATATTGCCGAGCCGAAGGGCAGCACTTCTGTACGTCATCGTAGTATGTCACGTCGTCTCGTCCCCGCTTGCATTGAAGAGTACCTATGCACTATTTCCGGTTCACTGATAAGGAAGATAGAGTTGGGGTGGGGGTCTACGATGTGATACTCAAGTATGACCCGGGGAGATACATGCTAACTATGGGTAGGAAGCAGGAACCATTATGTAAATAATTTCAGGGAGTTACAGATCTCTTATACTACCATCGATCGACAGAGCGGAACGACTAGAAAAAGAAGTGAAGTTAGAAAGCCGTATGATAGGTGGTAACTATCTTGTACGGTTCGGGGGGTAATCGGCGTACTCCGGGGGAGAATCTTTGGCTCTATCGAACATACAGGGAATTGGAGGTAGCATTCTACCGATGTTAAGTCATGGACTGGTTCCTTCAGCCCTTTTTCTATGTGTTGGTGTTCTATATGACCGACATAAGACTCGACTTGTTAGATATTACGGAGGTTCAGTGAGCACCATGCCGAATCTCTCTACCATTTCCTTCTCTTCCACTTTGGCCAATATGAGTTCACCCGGTACTAGCAGCTTTATCGGGGAATTTCCCATCTTAGTAGGAGCTTTCCAAAGAAATAGCTTAGTAGCCACATTAGCAGCGCTTGGGATGATTTTAGGCGCAGCGTATTCCCTTTGGCTATATAATCGTTTGGTTTCTGGAAATTTAAAACCGGATTTCCTCCATAAATTCTCCGATCCAAATGGCAGAGAAGTTTCCATATTTATACCTTTTCTTGTTGGAGGGGCGACCGTCCGTTGAACTACCAAAGAAAAAAAGGGTAAACCAATGTGATCATGACATTGTAGGTGCTTGCGATGGGACGGATGCGACTTCCCTCAGTTGGTTTGGGTGGCATAGCCCGTTGCAGAAGTCCCCCCTTTTTTTGATCCATTTCTTTAGTCTTTAGGGAGCCAAAGCTTTACTTTACTAATAAAATAAGGCTCGCGCAGGGGCGCTCACGTTTTTTGGCTAAGCCGTATCTTGCTGGGTGGGACCGAGATAAAGAAAGGACGGGGGGCAACCGTACATGGTACTTCTCGACCGTGTCTCCGAGGGACAGTTGAACGAGCGATTCATGAATGCAGCCGGGTTGGACGAGCCAATAACTCGAACGCGTTCGGTCTGCTTTTTGAGCAAGAATCACAGCGTTACCTTACCTTCACCATGATACGGACTCCAAGTTCTTATGGCAGAGCACGAGGTGATTTATCATCAATATGATGATGGGAATGGAAACCAGAAGCACGACCGGGGTCTTCGTGGTCCAAGATAAACCATCAATAACAGTAACGTAAGCATGAGACTTTTTGGTAGTACCGGTGAACCAGACGGCCGCGGCGATGGAATCTGGGACGGAGGACTCGTAGTATCTCTCTAGATCTGGCAAAAGCGAAAGACTCCCTAACGTAATTCGAATGGGGGCTAACCTGACCGCTGAGCCCACCCTGGCCTCGCACCCGTGGTTGCGAGCTGGAGCTGCCATAGCTTATGGCTAGAGCAATGGGAGGGGGCCCTGGCGGAGAGAACAGTAAGGAGAATGGGCGCTCCGCCCGCTTTTCGGGCGGCAGGAGCTGCGGGCAAGTGCTTGGTAGGCCAACAGCCCAGTGAACCGGGCGGGGCACTCGACGAAAGGGGAGCACACTGAGCAAGTACGAGAAAATTTCCCCGCTCCACTTTATTAAAAGCAAGGACCACTACGGGAGGTCAAACCAAGGACCTATGGAAGTCGGGGCTCGTCCCCGGTCAATATTGGATCAAACAATAGGGGGCCGTAGCACTGACCTCTTTTTTATTGATTCAATACAATAGGGGAAAAGATCATACAGTTCCCTACCGAGACAACAGAAACTCTCAACGGATCCTCCGCGCGCTGGGCATACCTCTTCTGTGCGTCTTTCTCGTGGCGGGAACAGAACAACAGGGAAAGACCCGGCCGACCTGCCCAGGGCTCGAGGGTGAGCTTTATTTAAGAGAGAATGGGGAGTGAATCGAAAGGCTTCCGTTTCCGTTCTTGGTTTGGGGGCTTTCGGGCTCCTCTCGATCTTATTCGTAGTTGGGAGGGGGGAAGGAGTCTAAATCAATGGACATTAATGAACCATCATTGATGGACGTTGCACATGACACGATCAATTCGACTCAAGGTCCGGCGCTAATAGAAGTAGCTGACTCTCCCGACGGAAAAGGGCAGTACTTTTTTCGTAGTAATAGTGGGCGGGTCTCATGAGATCTTTTCTAGGATTCCTTATCACGCCACGCACGTAGATCTTTCCATTGATAGGTAAGAGGGCTCCTCTCTTAGCGTTTCACACTAAGCAAGTAAACTACCTCTCCCTCTCCCTCTCCTATGGTCGAGTGAGTCCCTACCTATGGTCGAGCAAGTTTCACTCCCTCTCCTATGGTCGAGTGAGTCCCTACCTATGGTCGAGCTTGTTTTCTTTCAGAACCTTAGCGCAAGCACTAAGTAAGCAAGCTACCTTGAACAGACTCTTAAAGGTTAGGTTACTACCTGCCTCTACGGAAGAGGTGTACTTTGTACCGCCCGGAGGTCATATAGATCGAAACCCAGAGCGATAAGAACGAAAGTTCTACCCACAGCTACAACCACTGGCGCTTCAAAAGGCTTCGTAGATTCTAAGGGCGCTACTGAAAGCCTTTTTTTAGGTCGTGTAATAGGAAGGTAAGGTGTAAGCCTCGAAAGCCTTTGGTACTTCGGTAGGGCGAGCAGCCCTTAAACCAAAAAAGGTTTGGAACCCTTCCCCTATTTCTGCATTTCATTCTCTAGCCTCAAACAAAATTAGAAAAAAGGAGAGGCCTTCGCATTCCGGGGGCCGGACGGCTTTGTTTGCCCCAGCTTGGCGAATCGCATCCCCGCGCAACGACATTGTTTGTGCGCCCCTTACCGTTCTCGCTCAGTGTTTGCAACGGCTGGGGAGGCAGTCGTAGAAGCGAAGCCTATCGCCACGCCGACCATCAAATACGAGATTGGGCCCCTTCTCAAAGATTTGATGGAATGGCCCAGCCCACCCAAGAGCGCTTATGTCATGTCATATGGGAACTCATGGCTGGAAACAATCCTTATGGTTTTGGTATCCGGTAGGAATAATAAAAATCAAAGTCCAGGTTGGTTGGTGAGCCTAGTGATAGGAGACTATCTAGCTTGGTTCGGAGAGCACTTGTTGGGTTAAAGATTTTTTTTGCTAAATGTTACGGCCTAAATGCTGAACTATTGACCCTACTTGTTCGGATGGGTGTTCACCCCAAAGTGTTCCCGGATTGCATGCATACATCCGTAAGTAACTTAGTGCAACATGGCAAATTTCATTGAGAGGAATCAGCAAAGAAAAGAAAAACGGGTCAACATCTTATTAAGATTTGATCGTTGCATTACTGTGAGATGCCCAAAGACTCCCAGGTATTTGTGTCTCCGAATACCTCTCGAGATGTGTTAAATAAAGTTAATTGTAGGGATGCCTGTCACAAAGAACTCGGGGAAGTATCTTGGCGTGCCACTAATTCATGAAAGGGTTTCTCGGAGAACTTATGCAGATTTTTTAGAGAAAGTGCAAGGGGTTGGAAAGCAAAATTGTTGAATATGGCGGTACAGGGATATTCAAAGCATCTAGGAAGAAAGGACGAGCGCTGCGGATATGGCTAAAACAGCGGATACGTTCTAAACCGATTCTTTCACAACTTATTAGATCACCCCCGGTTCACTTCACTCCCTAAAGGCGGATTAAGACTAAGGTAGGCAAGGAAAGAGATATTCAATCAACCAAGCAAAGAACCGATACCACTACCACAGTCTTCACCAGGAAGGAAGAGAGTCGAGACAGAAAGCCAAGACAGTCATCCAGGCATTGGTTACAGACAGGCAGACCAGAGATCGAAAGAGTCAAAGCCAAGGAGGAAAGGGAAAGCCGAGAAGACCGTATTCAATAGGACCGGTTATGAACCCAAGAGCGGATAGGAGTACTCATACTCAAGGACCGGAAGCTCTCACAGCGTCAAGGCAAAGAATCACTCCTATTGGAAGAAGAGCGTTTACGATCAGAGCGGAGGGAATGAAATAGCAGCTACTTCTGTGCGTGGCTATCTTCTCCTATTGATTAACGTCCTTCAAAGAGCGTATTCTATTCCTTCTGTCCGTGGGTGTGGGACTAGTGCAATCATTCCCTTCCTCACAGCTCCTTCTTCTTCTTCATCACCAGGAGTTGATTCAATTGCTAAGAAGGCATTTCCTCCAAGAGTTTCTTCTTTCACAACAACCATGGCATGACTTATTATAGGATTCATCTTTTTCACTCACCATCAACAGGAAAGGACAGTGTGGCATACTCTTATATACGATGAATGTGCAGCTAGGAGAGCAGCTACTTCTGAACTTTCTAACTTCAGCTAGCTGACTGGTTTACTACTGGCTTTCAACCCTTGGGCAGCTATCCTTGGCATGCGTGCTACTGGCCCGCCTACTGAACTCCTACTGTCCTGCTACCAAGCATTCTCTCTTTACTCGCCTAAGGGTGCACTAAGAAAGATTGCTACAACGACAAAAGGAAAGAGTATATACACCCATAAATCGTAGACCGGAACTTCCCCCTTTCCTTTGCAATGACTCCTCTTTTGCTCATGACCTAGCTCGTTTGATAAACAGTTATCGGTAGGCCATTCAATACTCTCGGTTGTCAAAGAACTCCTAGCTCTCGGTTGCAGCGGATACTAGCAGCGTTTACTTGCAGCGTTTCGCTATCCGCTGTTCTTCTAAGCGCTGTTCTATAGAAGGTTAGAGTCTAAGAAGGAAAGCCCTCCTTCCTCTCTCGGGAGGCAGACCACGTTCCAAGCCACCTTGGCAGCCTTAGAGATCCCAACTGCACCATGCCAGAGGAAAGATCTGAGGATCTGGTCAATAACCTTGCACACCTCCTTCGGCAAAATGAAAATGCTACTCCAGTAGACCTGAATACTGAACAACACTGATCTGATGAGCTGAAGTCTACCCGCATAGGAAAGCCGTTTGCTAGTCCAAGATTCAACCCTGTTGGTAATCTTATCAATGAGAGGCCTACAGTCTCTGGCTGTGAGTCTAGTAGAAATAAGGGGCACTCCAAGAAACTTGATGGGCAAGGTCCCTTCTTTGAAGCCAAAAAGGTTCTCAACATTGTGCTTAGTATCTTCATCCATCCCAGCACTGAAAAATTTGTTTTTGTCAGGCGCTCGGAGAGCCCTGAGAGAGCAGAAAAGGAATCAAAACTCTCTTTAATGACAGAGGCTGATTTGGATTGGAGATCTCCTTGGCAGAATAACAGGAGATCATCAGCAAAACAAAGGTGAGTCAAATCCAGCTTAGCACATCTCGGGTGGTGAGAGAACCTTCCATTACTAGAAGCTTTGACAAGGATCCTGGAAAAGACTTCCATAGCAAGAACAAACAGATAGGGGGAAAGTGGATCCCCTTGTCTCAGCCCCGGAGAAATAGCCCTCAAGCCCCCCATTGATGGAGACCGAGAACTTGGGGGTGGTGATACAAGCCGCAATGCATTCAATCAGATGGGCAAGAAGGTCAACAGCTTTCAAAATCCCCAGAATGAAATCCCAATGCACTGAGTCGTAGGCTTTCTTCAAATCCATTTTGATGGCACACCGAGGCTTCCCTGTCTTCCTGTGGTAGTTTATAAGAAGTTCCTGAGCCAAAAGGACATTCTCTTTAATCTTCCTCCCTTCAACAAAAGCAGACTGGGTGGGGCTAATGATCTTGGGAAGCAAGCCTTTGATCCTATTAGCAATCAACTTGGTAATACACTTATAGATCGTATTGCAGCAGGAAATAGGCCGAAAATCTCCCATGACTGTAGGATTAGGCACTTTAGGTACCAAAACCATGATAGTGGAGTTAACTTCCCTTAGAAGCTTGCCTGAAGCAAAGAAAGACTTTACGGCTTCTATCACATCCTGACTCACAATCTCCCAAGCACTTTTGAAGAAGTGGGCAGAATACCCATCAGGGCCCGGGGCCTTGTTACTGTTAAGGGAGAACATAGTTCTTTTCATTTCCTCTGCTTCTACGGGAAGGGACAAAAGGCATCCGTCCTCCTGGGAAAAGGTGAAATAAAAAATCCCTCGAATCTCTGCCACCCTTTCCAAAGTAGGGTCACCACCAAAAAGATGCTGGAAAAAGGAGACAGCCTCTTGACTAACAGCTTTATGGTCTGTAAACTTATCCCCCTCGGCATTGTAAACACTCAACAATCTGTTCTTGGACTGCCTAGCCCTCACCACCTTGTGAAAAAACCCTGTGTTACTATCCCCCAGCTTCAGTCACTGAATTCTGGACTTCTGTTTGAGGGAGGCCTCTTCCATAAGAGTGAAATGAGTAAAAACTTTCAAACTCTCTTTTTCCGGGTCAGAGTTGGAAGGATCCTGCAAGTGGAGTAACTGCAATCTAGTAAGGTCCTCTCTAGCTTGGGCAACCTTAGAGTTGATGCTACCATAGTGTTTGGAATTAAAGATCTTCAATTCAGGCTTGAGACCTTTCAGCTTGGTGCACAGCCTGAACATAGGTGGGCTAAAGCCCTCCACTGGAGTACTCAAAACTTGCTCAACCAAAGGGGCAAACTCTTCGTGGGAGGTCCAAAAATTAAAAAAAAGGAAAGGCTTCTTCCCTGTGACCAACTTCTGCCTGATGGTAACTATCCCCCGGGTATGATCAGAAAGACCTGGCCCTGTGAAGTCTGCTTCAGAGTTCGGGAAGGTAGCAAGCCAACTGTCATTAACCAACACTCTGTCAAGCTTCCTGGCAATAATCTGCTCACTATCTCTGCGGTTGGACCAAGTATAGAGCGGGCCCTTAAAAGGGAGGTCAAACAGATCTATATCTAACAAGCATTGGTGGAGGTCAGTATTATGGCTTCTCCCACTCCCACCCATCTTTTCCTCATGGAATCTAGAAGAATTCAAATCTCCCATAACAATCCAGGCTTGGTCAATCACTACACTGCTCATTCTCTTCAAATCAGCCCCCTCAGATTAACTTCATTCGAACTATAACAAACGGCGGACACCCTGAAATCCCCTTTCTGATTGATGAAGCTGCAAAACACATGGATAATCTGATCACTTCTGTACATAGGGGTCACTTTTAGAATCAACGGATCCCAACCAACCCAAATTCTGCCCGCATGGTCATAATTATCCCTCCCAATCCCCAAAAACTTTCCTGCTAATCATGTCTTTATTGATGGATCTTACTTCAGTTTCCACAAGGCCACACAAACTAAGATTATTATTCTTTAGGAGATGTCTAACCTCCCTTTGTTTTGAGGGCGGATCTACGCCCAACCTCACATCCCAGCAACCGAGACTAATCATAAAGGGGCGGTTTTGGGAAGGACCCCCTCCCCCTTTGGGGCTGCTACTTCCCCAAGCTTTCCTATTTTTCTTTTTGGCTTTCTTGCCTTTCCTTTGGCCCCCTACATTCGATTCAGAAGAGAAAAATGCTCCCGAGGACTCTAAGACAAAAAGTAGAAAGTCCTCCTGCTGGATACCCCTAGGTGTATGAATTTCCCCCTCTTCCACGACCCCCTCTGAATCTAGGACAGTGAACAAATTTGCCTTCCGAGCCCCCTATGTTGTAGTGGTTGGGGCAGCTTCCCCTTCGTCCAATACCGGCCGCTCTTATTCTCATCGAGATTACCATGTCACGAACTTGATTTGAACCAGCACCCCCAGCGAACTTCCTTTTTTATTCTGATCGTGACTTTGGTTACCCGGTTCCCCACGCGGCGAATGGGTACGTCCGGGGTCGATCGTATAGATCGACGCAAAAAAAAATTATTTTAACGAATCGTGCCGCCGAACAAACCTCACCCTAACCACATAAAGCCAGAAAATTAGTGGCAGTTTCAAACCAACAAGAATTCCCAGAAAGTGCTAAATCAGCACTTAGATCCACTAAAAAGTCAATATCACGAAAAAGTGCTTTGTCGTTCGCAATAACATGCTTTAAAATTTTATATGTGGTCCAAGTGGGAGGTAGTATAATATTATGTTGCTCAAAAAGGAGATTAAGTTGTTCTACTATGGTGAATTGCAAAAAATTCACAGTTTCTCCTTTTAGAATGGGGTCATGTGAACGCTCCAAGCTGCTGCTTATGGCAGATACCAGGTGGCCGTTAAGCCTAATTTGTAATAGGGAATGCATGGTTTGGTTGGTGTATTATCGCTCTGCCCCCCCCCCAAAAAAAAAGAGGAGAGACTTGTTCTTGCTCTCCAAGACGGAAATAAAATCGCCGGTTGGGTTGGCCCAACCAAGAAAGACATGGGAAGGAATGGAAAACAAACTCTCATGTTGATCTTCTATATGCAAATTCAGTACTTCGTAATCTCCTGCGGAGCCTTCGCTTCTCCACATGGGCACCTTCGGTGCCTCACGACTACTTTGACTTCGTAACCTGCAGCTGATCCCAAACCCTTTTCTTTACTTACATAAGGGACTTGCCTGTTTAAGGAATGAATAGGATGGAAAGGGGGATCTCATCAGGTCTGTGCTTGCCACTAGATATCATCTGAATGGACGCTTTCTGGTAATAGAAACCCCATTTCGGCCCCTTCTCCCGTTGGGCACTACCTCCGATGGGTAAAGATACCCGTAGGACCATTCCGGCTGTTTTTCAAGCCTCCCCTCACGCCTTTGGCGCCTCTGATGCATCTGATCGAGACAGAGCTCGAAACGTCTGGGCTTCGGATTGATCTTAATCACATTGGGATGGTACGGGGGAACAAGATGGACTCGGTTAGGTCACCCCCGAGTCCTTTTGCTGGAAGTTCGAATGGCTTCTAGTATGGATGTGTCTCGGCTTCGCCTGACGCTCAAGATCGTCTCAATCCCCTCTCCCTAATGGTATGGTCGAGCAATCTCCCGCTGGTTGAGTGCGAAACCCTCTGCTTGCGGAGATCGAAGGCAGGATTATAAAAAGTTTTCCAAGCTTTGGGTTAGGATTGTTCTCTCGAGACCATAGTGGGAATTCCTTAACAACAACATTTTGTGTAAACATGAGGTTACGAAGTAAACGCAGTGAGGTGGAAGTGAAGTGGGCAATCTTTGCCACTGTTGACTTGAACCAGCGTCCAGATATGGAGGGTTGGCTTAGCGGCAAACCAAGTTTGGAGAACAAAAGCCAAACAGGGGCATCCTACCTTTCGTCGCCCTTACGGACCCTACGTCTGTGAAATGACGGAATGATACGAGGGATCCCCCGACGAGTCAGGGAGACGAGAGGAGACTGAGGCAGGACGGTAGTCCTGAGAAAGATCCTGCTGCGAACAGCTCTGTGGCTGGACAGGAGAGAGGTCAACAGCGGCAAGGATAGGAAACTGACCCATATACGTGCGAGGTTTGGAACCCAACAAGCGAGAAACTTTACTTAGTTTAGGAACTCGTCCATCCACGGGACACCTTTCGTAGTGAGGGAACTCCTCTGTTTTTAGCTTGACGAGCGTCTTTAGTTTCCGAAAAACGCATAAACCCCAGGATTTTCGTAAAAGAAAGAGGGACGAGTGACAAGGGACTTGAGTGACTCGCCCTAATCAAAAAGCGGGAGAGGGGCGAAGAAACTCGATCAGCTACTAGAGACGAGCAAGGGCCAGGGACGCGCTCGACGAGCAGACGAGGGACGAGTGGTAGGAGCCGACAAATAGTAGTGCCGGTTCAGTGAAGTCAAGTCTTTACGTCTATAGGGGCTCCCTGACGATCCCGAACCTTCCAAAAGCGGGGGGGTATGTGTTGTTTCTTGGCACTCTCTTTCTTTGTTATGCCAACCTAAAAAGAGATAGGGATACGGGGCTTGACTTGAAAACAAACAACTGGCGCTGCCCCCCGGGCACTTTTTGCCCTCCTTAACCTAAGCCCAGGATACGAAAAAAATGCCTCCCCGCTAAAAAGAACGATTGAGAGTGGATTTCTGGTTCGATAGTGTCGAGAAGGTATTAGCCACCGGTGACCGTGCTTTCGTAAAAGCACCATTGGGTGGTGGTTCCTCTCTTTTCTCTTGAACCCCAAACAAAAAATAGATCTCGCCATCAGCTCGACTAAGAGTTCCTAATCTAAAAAGTAAACTGAACTTGACTTAAGACGAAGGAACCGAGTGCCGAAAAAAAACAGGTTTCGCTTCAAACTACTAGTCATTAAGACTACTATGAAAGAAAAGTAAGGAAGTCCTTTTCTTGACTTGGCCCGCGTGCATTATACCTACAGCCTTTTAAAAGAACTTGATTTCAATTTCAACAAAGCAAAGAAACGAAAGCATAACTCTTTGCTTGTTGTCCTCTTACTCTTTTAGCCTGCCTTGTGGAGGTCTCCTGGGTGTCTACGGCAGATCCGATCAGTCTCGTGATGAAGAGAAATCTTTTCCGATCTTCCACTAAGAAATAAGAAAGGTATCGTCACGACAACTAAATTTGCCCGGTAAACTACTCCGGGGCTCCCCATGGTTTAGTAAAAAGGAAGGGAGATTTTTTCTTCATCCGGGGGTCATTTCATTCATTATGAACTAAAAAATGTAAGGCCGATTAGTGAGGTCTTAAAAACTTCATACAATGAATGATCGGCAATTCTATTTGTGCTTTCAGCAAGTAGGCGACGCGAATCTATGGTTTCTATCAATCGGATACCATACCAATTGCTTGGACGCGTTTGAAAGCCTCGAGATGACTTGCAGAAAAAATGCTTTCTAGGGTTTTCTTGTGTCTCCGTAACAAATGGTCCATTTATTGATGGGCGAACGACGGGGATTGAACCCGCGCGTGGTGGATTCACAATCCACTGCCTTGATCCACTTGGCTACATCCGCCCCTACCCCCCGCACAGGTTTAAGTCTCTATCTACGATCAGACCCTTTCCCCCATATGACCGCTATCAAAGAGAAGCTTTTTCCTATACTATAGTTGCAAGTCTATTGTTGTGTTTTGGAATTAGGGGAAGCAAAGCTTCAACAAGTAGAAGCTTCCTGGCAAAGCTTCAAACAAAGAGGTTGGGCTGTTCACTTCATTGATTTTACTTAACTTTACTTAAGATTAAAGAGGGCGGGCAGTGAAGGCTCGTTTAGTAGACAGCACGGCTTTGACGAGCAGCAAGCACCTACTCCTAACAAAATGAAAAGCAGCAAGCGGAGCGGAGCTTGAAGAAGCGAGCCCCTTTCAGAGAAAGCCATTGCGCGCTAGCCCCCGGGCTCCAAACCTGCGCACCCCTAAACTACAACAAGCTTTGAAGCCCCTACTTATTTATGGGATATTTTAAGAAGCCCCTTTCTACAAAACAAACCTTTCTATAATATAAGGGAAGCTCGAAGAGCTTTCTTCGCATGCTTGAGCGCATCTTTCCCCTTTCTATTAGTAAGGTTTTCAAAAGGTAGTTTACTTGCTTACTTGTTAGAGTAAGGAGAAACTTTAGTTTTTTGGGGCGCTAACGAGCAAGAAAAGGCCCCTTACTATTATAGATAGGCTAAGGCGCCTTTACTAATATTATAATAGAAGGCGCTTCTTTTTCAAAGTCAAGTTTCTCGCTTGTTGCTTTAGAAAGATTGCAGGTGAATCTTATCTCCTTCCTTCAGCCGGCTCCGCCCTATCTATTCATCTCTTTTTTCAAATGGATATTTAGGGATCTCTTGTTCATAGATCTTGAAACCAGATCAATATCCATTTCTCAATAGATCTATCTATCGATAGAAAGATATAGATCTCTATCTGGCCATATCTAAATATGGAAGAACCAACACTTAAAGGGCGTACCAACGGAAGGTTCTCACCCTGTCCCCGACATTGTTCGATTCCCATCTCCCTCTTGTTGCTTAGGCAACTTAAACCCTCAACATAGTGAGGTGTGGGGCGAAAGGGGCCACCATTCTCTTTCTTTCTTCAACCGTTCCGATCAGCACAAGTGGGTTGGTTCGTTTCGTCCTTCTATCTACGCAATTCTCTGTCTTCGTTCGTGATCATGTTGGGCGAAAGGTAGTTGTAGAGGAGCGGCTGTGAAACGGTGATTCCCCCTTTCCATTGAAGTAGGGGGGGCCCCCTTCCCCACCATTCCGGCCTATTATTGATAGGGATTTTACCGATGCTGAAGGTAGCTTGCTTACCAAGCCACCCACTTGAGAAGCTAGTCGCCAGAAAGAAGCGACGAGGAAGCGAAGCTGTCTACGAAGCTTTGCTTCCCCCCCCCTCCCCGTAGTATTCGGCTCGTCGCTATTTTGATTCAAAAGGTAACCGACTTTCTCTGGTTTCCGCAACCATAACCATTTGTCACTCCGATTACTTCATCCATAAACCTTTATTTATTATAGCGGTACGCTCTAATAAAAAGTCAAGGATAAGCTTGCATTCCAGAAGCGGTAGCTTCCCGCCTCCTTCATTCCTACTGCCTCCTTCGGTGAGAAGTTCCCTTCCCTTTTAAAAAATGCCGGATTGGTCTGCCTCAGCAAATGTACAAAGTGGAGCTGCCTGCTGTTTGGCTGATCCTCTTCTTCCCGGGTTGACCCAGAAGTAAAGTAAGAAGGAATGGAACCACTGGAGAGTCGTCTGCGGTTCACACTTGGGCAAAGACGACTTACTTTTGAAGCGGAACACGAACCTATTTCCGCTATTCCGGGTTCTTATTGAGCGTAGCGAAATCGAGGTTTATGATAAAGTCAGCGAAGTTTCTATAGTGTTCTACCTTTGTGTAGTCTCGGTCCACAGTGGAAGGCTCCGCACCTGAGCCTCGTTAGACTCAGCGGAAGTGTAAGGTGTAAGTGAAGAGAATAGAAGAGATGAAGTCCGTCCCTTAGCCTAGTCTATATCTACAGCTGACGCAACTCCGTACCGACGCCTCACTACTACTTAATTAATTAACGGCTAAGCGATTTCATAACCTGAGCTTTCCTTAACCAGCTGACCTTACTTCGTAACCTTAGCCTCCCTTTCTTTATAGTTCGACTAAGTGACTTCGTAACCTTAACGTACTTTCTTTCTTACTTTAGCATAGGCCTTCGCCACTTCAAACGGGCGCTTCGCCCCCCCCTTTTTTTTAGAAAGGACGGGGCCTTACTTATTCTGTTCAGGGGGGATGAAAGACAAAGAAAGGGATCAGGGGGCTTTATGATCGTAGAAAGGGGAGGGGGACGACCCGCCGAATTCACATCAGAAATCGACAATATGAGCACAAACGAAATCTTGAATTGCGTATAGAAACAAAACAAAACGAACCGCTTCTATTCTCGGAGCTGAGGTATATGAAGAATGGCTTTTTGGTCCCTTTCGTCCAGTGGTCAGGACATCGTCTTTTCATGTCGAAGACACGGGTTCGATTCCCGTAAGGGATAGGTACTCATTCCCGGCCGCTTTCAGTTAGTGTTCATTGCTGAGTGATCGCTCGGGCTGGAAAGGGTGGTCTGGAAGCTTCCTCTCTCCCAGCAAGCAAGACGAGATCACCGCTTCTCTCAGTAATGGACTTCCTTGAATTCTTCCTTATCCTGATTCCAAAGTTTTTATTTATTCTTTACTTTTAAGTGAAAAGGGGGAGTTGGATCATAAAGAAGAGTTTGTTCCTTAACAAGTAAGCAAGTAAACTCCCTTAGCGCAAGCACTAAGGAGCCTACTCGATTGACAAGCATAGCCTTGATAGCTGCTTTATTCGCCTGTGAACCAGGAATTGATTAAAAAATAGGAAGCGGGCCATAAGCGGTGATAGGCTCCCTCCCTCCCATCCCTTTCTTTTCTTCTCCCCCCAACTTTATTCACTTCGCGGTAAACAGAGACTTTCCAATAGCCAGCAGGGCAAAGCCTTTTTTGGGAGTCCAAGGGTGCCGCCCCCTACTACCCAATTCCTGTCTTCGGAACTACGAAGATAGGTTACTTTCTGCGATGGCCCTCCACCTCGTTGGGAAAAGTAAAAAGAAATAACAAGCCCTAAACTAAATATCAACTAGCAGCTTATCAACCACCGAACACAGACTCATGTTGGCGATGCCATGGTCAAGTAAGAGGACGACCCATTCACCTCAAAAGAAAAATCTCGCCTCTCAAGTAAGCCAAACGATTGACGTCAAAGAGAAGGACCACCCACCCAGCAAAGAGCGAGGTCTTTCAGCAATGAACTTCACAAAAAGAGTGGAAGGCGAGAAAGACACTTAGACAACATTAGAGGATCTTTTTTTTTTACTGTATGAGGGAAGAATAATCGCGCCTCCAGTCGATTCTACTTCATGTCTGACTAGATAAGTCACAAGGCCTGTCCTTCTTCAGGCCC